AACAAACCATGGATAAATCCAAGCGACCTTTTCTTAAATCCAAGCGATCTTTTCGTAGGCGTTTGCCCCCGATCCAATCGGGGGATCGAATTGATTATAGAAACATGAGTTTAATTAGTCGATTTATTAGTGAACAAGGAAAAATATTATCTAGACGAGTGAATAGATTAACCTTGAAACAACAACGATTAATTACTATTGCTATAAAACAAGCTCGTATTTTATCTTCGTTACCTTTTCTTAATAATGAGAAACAATTTGAAAGAACCGAGTCGACCGCTAGAACTACTGGTCTTAAAACCAGAAATAAATAGGCTTACTCTTTCTTCAATTGAGTTAAAATTCAATTCCAATCCGAACCTCAAAAGCGGATTGATGTTTTGTTCGAAAAATATGCGAATCCAGATTTGATTGTCGTGTCGTAAGAAAAAAAAGAATCGGGAAAAAAGAATAAATCTTTTTTTATTGAACGTGTTCATTCATTTTGACTACTTTATCATATTTTATCATATTCATTTCTACTCTACCTCCCGGAGTTCATTCTCCGGGGAACTCTGTTTAAACTATTCCGGTGAATTCCGCCCAATCTACTTATTTTATGATCTCATTGGAAATCATATAAAGACAATTCCTATTTAATATAGCGACTTGTGCAAGTATTTTACGATTAAGAAGCAACTGTCTCTTGTACAGATCGTGTATTAATCTACTATAACTATAAGAGACCCCCCCTTCACGAATTCCTGCGTTTATCCGAGTGATCCACAAACGACGAAAATTTCTCTTTTGCCTATCTCTATCCCTATTAGCCGAAACCAAAGCTTTTATTTTCTGTTGAGTAATAGTTCGAGTAAGTCTTGAATGAGCCCCCCGAAAGCTTGATGCAAATAAACGAATTTTTGTTCTACGTCTCCGAGCTATATATCCTCGCTTAATTCTGGTCATTGAATAATTGAAACTTTGACGAATAACTAATTGATTTCCTTTCTTTCAGTTATTCTTTTCCCCCTTCCTAGCCTATTAATAACAAAACGGATTTTTCCAATGTATAAAATAAAAATTCCAATGGCTTTGGCTACTATAACCTTCCCGACCACGATTTTTTCTAGGCATTTCACCTAGAAATAATCAATTGTATCCTTCCTAGGTATCAAAAACATAGTAAATATAAATGGATAAAGAAATAGTGGGTTCCATCGTTTCTATGGTTCCTTCTTAAACGGTGAGGCCTTCTCTATACACCGGAGCCCCTTACTTGATTTAATCAATGTTATTGGTAACTTGTACAGTTCACACTCTTTGGCTCTACCCATGAATTATCCAGTAATAGGTCTTTCACAATGAGATCTACCTATACAGTAACGGTATTTAATTATAAAAGTTAGCGGGGTAGCTGACCCTGTGAGTCCGTTCTTGCAAGAGTGGGAACCTAATCTTTCTGTTTTTTAAATTTTAAATAGGATTTTCCCCGCTTAATGAATAACCATTTGTTACCAATGGGGAATTGCTTTTCATTTAAAATAGAGGTGATTGGATTTGCACCAACGGAAACCATAAATTTCATACACAATAGAGGGATACGATAGATTTTTTATTTTTAGATAGCGAATGGAGTTCTTCCAGTCTATCCTATTCATCGGTACTGATCGTTGTTACTGGAAAATGGGTTTTCTTTCCTTTGTCCCAGCCCATGATCTGAACGAGTCGCACATACACCCTAGTACATGTTCCTCGGCGCTGAGGGCATCCCCGAAGAGCAGGGGATTTTGTGACATTTCTGATTGGCTGTCTTGTATTTCTAATAAGTTGTTTAATGGTTGGCATGTTGAATCATATACATAATGGGCTGGTTTAGATCGATCCTAACCGGATGATTATGAATTACTTCTTTTGAATAGAATATTTTTTGAATAGAATATTAAACCCGGCAAGAAAATCAAATCTTAAATCGCGGATTTGTGTGAAATCCGTGTTATTTTCATTCAACCGCTACAAGATCAACGATTCCATAAGCTTGGGCTTCTGTTGCTGACATAAAAACATCCCTCTCCATGTCTTCAGATACAACCCATAGGGGTTTGCCCGTTCTTTGTACATAAACCCTTGTGAGGGTTTCACGCAGTTTCAGCAGTTCTTCCGCTTCCAGGATAAATTCTCCCGTTTGTGCCTCATAATAAGCACTCGCGGGTTGATGGATCATTACCCTGATGATATAACATAATAAAAGGTTCCTCTATCTCGCAGAGAAAAGAAAGAAAGATAAAGAATAACAAGAAAAAAAAAGATAGAATTGAACAACCGTACGGGCATCTTTTGCGCATTGCATACGGCTTTACAATATAGAATTGACCCTTACCCTCCATCGAAAAAAGATAAAAAAATCGGATCTATCAGATCTAGATCGGTAAATGATCAAATTACCACCCTTTTTTTCGGAGAAGTTAAAAAATACTATGATGGTTCCGTTGCTTTATATATTTATTATTATTATTTTGTCTTT